AGCTTGCATTCGATGCCGTTGATTCAATTTCTTCACCACCGGTAGCAATCAATTCTAAAAAGAAGCTTCCGGAAAGATATTCTAGTAAATAGAAAACTCGCCATTCATTCATGAACTGTCTTGCCCGTGCCATCAAGAGCTACAGCTATATCTCTCGAAGGTGTCTTAGCTCCACCGATAGGAACTGCCCACCTATCCAGGTAGCCTCACCCGTGAACCACGAACTACACTTACAGACAACCTAAGAAGAAACGGAGTCTCACCCATCAAAGCATAAGAAGCAAAAACTAGAAGAATAAACAAGAGATAACGCGCATACAAAGAGGATTCTTAACCGTTCGCGAAGAGAAGATAGTTGTTTTAGGCAAGGAAAAAGCCAACCATAGCAGAACGCAATCAAAGCTTTCGTCCTTGGCCGCTCCTTCAACTGATTTCATTCATTCATAAACTCGCTTGAACGTGCCATCAAGAGCTCCAGCTGCAAGAGGATAGGATCTTTTTAGGCTGGGCACGAAAGCTGCATTGATTTGACTTCTTTGCTTCTGCTATTGAAGCGAAAAACCCCAAGAAAACTTTATCAATTCTCATTCTTCTTTGGCGACAAGGAAGGCTACCCCTGGGTAAAAGTACTAATCCGTCTATCTACTTACTACCTAACTAAGAGAATGGTATTTACTGAGAGAAGTAGTACGAGGAGCTAGATTGTTGCTGTCTTCTTTTTGGCAGTGGGATAGGGAAACTATGAGGACTGAACTTTCACTTTCTTACTTGAACTCATAGCTCTTTCTCTTTTTATCTTTTGAGAGCTGTATGTAACTACAGTTCTTTATGGGCTGGGGAAATCTCCTAAATTACAAGAGAGGAAGATAGAGTTAGCATTGATTGGGAAGGAAGGAACTAGTAATCCATTTAAGAGGACTTTACCCTAGAAAAAGTAAAAGGGAGGGAAGGAACTGACTTTTTCTAACTCGGAATGAATTGGAAGTGCGAGATGCACTAATCGGAAAGAGACTCTCTCTTGACCTGACTTTCCCTATTGGCTTTGACTGCGGTAAGTAATTCACTCAAACCGATTCCATTTATGGATACTTGGAGGGTGGGAAAACTCTTTCTTTTATCAGGATTAAAGGCTTAGCCGCCTGACTCACTCCGGATAGAAAGAGGGGGTCAGACACGGCGGAGACTTTCATTGAATATGGGATTGAGACTACGACTGGAATGGAATTGCTCCGTTGATAGATCCAGATTCGCATCCGCCCGTCTAAGAGATTTCTTCGTGCCGGGTCGTGAGCTATGTGGAGCGATAAAAAAAAATGGGATCTATTGGGCTTTCACCTGCACTGCCTTCGCCTAGGACATTAGAAAGGGCGAGAAAGGGCTTGCTGCTGGTTCGGAACTCCCCTATCTATTTGAATTGATTTACAGCGGCTATTTTCAAGCTTATAAAAGGAATTGCTTCTATTCACTTTAAAGAGGGTCTCTCCTGTCCGGCTCGATATGAACAAGGTAGGCTGGTAGGTGGGTAGGCTTCTATCCGACTAGTAGGACATGCAGTTCTCCCCTTAGCCTTAGGGCAGGCACGAAATCAATTAACAGCTTCTAAAGAAAAGAGGACGACTTAAGACAGCAAGAACGGCCAAAAGAAGTAAGTCACTTGCAAGCCCAGGAAGAATGAAAAGAAATCGATGAATGTGTCCCGACCAAGCAACGAAGAAGCGCTAGCAGATGAGATTGGACCTATATAGACTAGGAAACACAGGGAAAGACAGTCTTGGGGGTCCCCAAAACAGAGTGAGAACTAGCCCTTTGAGGAGCTCTCTAAGCTGTCTAACTCTCTATTACCATATGCAGAGGGAAACCAGGTTCAATAGCCGGATAGAGTAAGAAAACAACTAAATAGAAATGAGTACTTGCTACGGGTGAAGGAGTAAAGAGTTTCAAGAAAAAATCTCCTTAATGCGACTGCGGGAAGGCTGTTCCTGCTACATTTCGCTGGGGAAGAAAGAAGGAATTGAGTCCTTTCACATTATCACGGAAAAAGGGGATTGCCTCTTAGTCAATTTTGACTGGAAAAAGACCCGGAACCCCATACCCTCTCATTCACTTACTATAGGCCGAGGAGCGTAGATTCATCTTACTTTTTATAAATGGAAAAAGAGACATAAGTCACGCATTCAAGCAAGAGCCTTTGCCTTTCTTCGCTATGTAAATAGAGGGCCGGAGGAAGAAGTGCCAGAACCTCAACAAAAGAATGAAGGTGATAGAGTCTTACAGGAGACGCTAGGCTTCGGAATTGAATGGAATGATTCCTCTCCCTTGGTTGCCTTCACTGCCCGTGAATCCCTTCTCTTTTTCTATTTCAGTAGTCTTATGCGGTCTGGTCTGTCCATTAGTTGCTTAACTCATAGTAGTTAGGAGGTTGTTGTCCTAATGAGTGTAGCGGAGTGCTCCCTATCCTATTACTCATCTATAGGGCTATCACCCTAGCTTTCCCTGTCTC